ATCGTTTTAGGAGGCCCTAATGACTATAGATCGAACCTATCCAATTTTTACAGTACGATGGTTGGCTGTTCACGGCCTAGCTGTACCTACCGTCTTTTTTTTGGGATCAATATCAGCAATGCAGTTCATCCAACGATAAACTTAATCCGAATTATAGAGCTACGACACAATCAAACCCGAACGAACAAAATGTTGAATTGAATCGTACCAGTCTCTACTGGGGGTTATTACTCATTTTTGTACTTGCTGTTTTATTTTCCAATTATTTCTTCAATTAAGAAAAAGAAAGAGAATAAATAAGATTCTCTTAGCTCATTCGGAAGGATCTCATAATTTAATTATCCATGACTGTTTATGTCTCTAGCATGACCACTTGATGAAATCTGGAGGGAAGTGGGGTAAATGGCCGATACTACTGGAAGGATTCCTCTTTGGATAATAGGTACTGTAGCTGGTATTCTTGTAATCGGTTTAATAGGTATTTTCTTTTATGGTTCATATTCCGGATTGGGTTCATCCCTGTAGTAATCGAATGAATTGAGTTATCAACATGAAAGCGTAAGAACTCAACGGGATTCCCTTCCTTGTTTGTTTGATTCGAAGGGGAAGGGCCCGTTGAGTTCTTAAGAATCATACTATTTTTTTCGTCTAAATGATAAAATGAAATAATAAAATGGATTTCTTTTTCTTTTCAAAAACTCCATTTTTCTCATTTTTCTGATCATGTTTTTTAAAAATTCACTTCATTGATTTATTCAGACCACCTCTTCTTTTTATATGATAGTATCTATTTGTATAAGATAAGTTGATTGAAGAAGTTTTATTTAATTAATAAAATTTCCTCTCTTTTTTTGTTTTGTTTGTCCACCACTCCATATATTATACGTAAAGGGGGCGTAGGGTAACGGGTTTCTGATACATCTGGAAAAATCGAAACCAAGACTAGGAATTTTTAACAAACAGGATCAAGAATCATTACTCTTTCGTTTCGACACAAGAAAAAAGGATTTTTCTACACCCCTTTCTTGTGTCGAAGACTGGGAAGACAAATAATCCCTTCTAGGATTTTTTCTTCCACGCATTTATCCCCCGCTTCCTTATGTCTAGTATTTAGACAAATTTTACTTTCTTTCTATTTAGAATAGAAAACTATTGATACGTCTTATGTCTTATGGCAGTGAAATCTATCAATAGTAACATAGTCCTACTACTCCAATAAAAAAAACTAAATCAAAATAATGAAAGTCAAATACTCTTCTTTAAATTCTACATTACATACTCTTTTTCTACGAGATGCTGGGAATCCCTTGTACCACATAGTATGTAGATTTTGAAGAAGAGTATAAATAAGACAAAGGAGTTTTCAGAATTTAATTTTTTTTTTATTTTTTTGATCATAAATAATCGCCAACAAGAATTTGGTTCTTTTTACGAACTTGATATCGATAAATCTGCGAATCTAGAAATTCATTTCGGCCAATTGAACCTTCTCAAACTGTTTCTTTTTAAGAACCAAAAAGATTTGTGCCAAAATAACAGATGCCAAGAAGAACAAAAGTCCTTGGACACGTAATGGATCTTGAAGTACTATTTCTGCATCTCCCTGACCAAATCCGCCTATATTAGGATTACTCGTTAATGGTTGATCAAATTTGATAGATTCGCCCTCGGAAACAAGAAGTTCTGGTCCGGGAGGGATAATATCAACCACTTGACGTCCCTCCGACGCATCCGTTATGGTTATCTCATATCCCCCTTTTTCTTTTCGTATGATTTTGCTTACTATACCTGCTGCTGTAGCATTATAAACCGTATTGTTACTCTTGCTGCCGTCGGGATAAATCTGACCCCTTCCCCTGTTACCGCCTACGTATATAGGATATTTTAAGAAGTGAACATCCTTCGTAGTAGCAGGGTCCGGGGAAAGAATAGGGAAGGTTATTTCACTATATTTTTTACCAGGGACAGGGCCTACCACAAGAATATTTTTTTTATTGGGGCGATAGCTCTGAAAAGACAAATTGCCAATCCTTTCTTTCATCTCGGGAGAAATACGATCGGGAGGAGCTAATTCAAACCCCTCCGGTAAAATAAGAACAGCCCCCACGTTCAACCCCCCCTTTTTACCATTAGCAAGAACCTGTTTCAGTTGCATATCATAAGGAATTCGAACAACTGCTTCAAATACAGTATCAGGAAGTACCGCTTGTGGAACCTCAATCTCCACGGGCTTATTAGCTAAATGGCAATTGGCACATACAATACGCCCAGTCGCTTCTCGTGGATTTTCATAACCCTGCTGTGCAAAAATGGGATATGCACTTGAAATGGATGTCCGAGTTAAGATATATATCATGAGCGATACGGAAATAGATCGAGTAATCTGTTTCTTTAGCCAAGAAAAAGCATTTCTAGTTTGCATGGTCCAATCATTGATCGCGAAAATTTCTACAATAAATTGGGTAGGTCGCTAGTATAGTTCCCTAGCCACGATTCTGCTATTTGCTGGAATAATCTAGAAATAATATAGGATGAATCTTCCCGATGGTTAGAAATAGAAAGATAAAATACGATTTTCAATACTTTGCTTATGTACAACTACAAAGTACCAAGCATTCTAATTGGATTAGATTAATATCAATGGATCCTTTATCAGTCATTCATTGAATGATAAATAACTACAAGTGACGGAGACAGACGATTTAAATAACGGAAAATCCAATATTTAAAAATTGTATCGAGAATGACTGGGAAGGTGGAAACAAGACCAGATATAATTTGATCATTATGAACAAACCCAAAATCTTTATAGATAGAGCCAATAATTAATTCCCAACCGCGGGGTGAATGGAATCCGATACATAAATCAGTTAATAAAAGAATAGAAAAAGCTTTTACTGTGTCACTTACGTTATATAGGAATTCCTGAGCCCAAGAGTTAAGAATAACAAGTTTTTCATTACCCAAAATTGAATACCCGCTTAGAATAATAAAACAGATGATATTTGTTGAGAAGTGCAAAATCGTATGGATACGATTCTCATTTTGCATCTTGATTAATTGGATCGTTTCTTTATGGATTCCTATCCCAAACTCTTCGAGATGTGTTTCCGAGTATTCCTTGATCATTTCGTCCAAGAAGAGGAGTTCCTCTAATTCTATGAATTTTTCTAGAAGACTCTTTTCTTGAATAGTATTCAAGAAAATTTCGGATTGCCCAGTATTCCACCAATTAGTAACCCAAGATTCCAGACATTTATTAACTGAGAAAGAAATCCACCAGGGCAAAAATACTATATATGCAAGATAGAAAAGAGGGGTGAATGCTTTCTTTTTTGCCATTTTTTCATCTGTGAATTGTTAATCAACCCATCCGTACACTCTATGCGATCGAATATTTCTTACACACATGAGTTTTATACAAGGTATCGAACTTATGAATCTATTTTCTTTGTGATTTTGTGGTTAGTCTTTGAATCTAGAAAGAATACAGAAATAGGCTAAGAATTCACTTCGAATGAAGAAATTGAGAATATTGTTTCCTGATATCTCAATTGGTCAAATTCAAAATCAAGTGTCTCCTTTCGATGAATGATCGAAAGAACCACTTTAAGTAATGAATATTGTTCAGATTTTGAGAAGAAAGAACTCCCTTGCTATCAAAATATCCAATATTTCGAAAAAATTTCACTAATTACCCATAGTCAGGAATAGAATAATTGAGGGAAAGATATTACGATGATAAAAAAAAATGACTGGCAAAAGATAAATTGGCTAGTTCTCATTATTTAATTAAGAAATCCAATTGTTGGTCATTAAAGAATACAAAAGAAAGAATTTCCAATTTACAAGATATGATCTATCTGGATCTAAAGTGTCAATTCCAACAAATATTGAACTAAAAAAAATTTCTTGATTTCGAAATGGTTTGCCATCTGAGATGAATCTATTATTTCGATTTGTTATTTGTTATTGAATTGCGTGGGTTTACATACGCATAAAGACCATAAAAAGAGTTTCGTTTTATGGTTCTTTCATATACGTTTTCTTTAATTGAATGAACGTTCTGATTCTCAATTTCTCAAAATACTTCAATTGGTACACGCAAGAAATAGGCTAATTCAGCAGCCTTTTGTTCAATTTCTCGTGGAGTCAAATTCTCATCAGTACGGGTTAAGGGAATGGACCCCTGGCCTCGGATGTCCATATAAAGAACACGACGAGCATAAATACCCTCTTTAACTTCTATTCTAACGGACTGAATATCTTTTATAAGGAATCGGAGGAATATGCGACGATTTTTTCCCGGAAATCCCCAACGAAAAATACAGACTATTCCTTCCTTTATATCGAATCGATCATAACCACTACCTACATTCCAGGAAATTGTGCACCACAAATAAGAGCTAATAAAGAGACCCGCAATTCCGTAGAAAGACATCACGATTCCTTGTGGAAAAAAAATGATTTGCTGAGGCGGAAAAAAAGATATCAAATTTCTACCAAGATAACTGGAAGTTCCAACTAATAAGAAGCCTAATGAACCTAAAAAAAGGATAAAGGCCCAGCAGAAATTACTTATTTTTCGAGACCCCGTTATAAGTTCTATCCATATATGTTCTGATCGCCAAGTCATACTTTACCCGATTGCATTTTATTAGAATTGAGATAATACCCCATAGAAATTTGACTTTACTTTTTTGTTTCCGAAGTAACTCTCATCAACTAGCACTAGTTTGAGGTGAACTAGCACTAGTTTGATGTCAACCTTTAGGAGTAATTCATCAAATTGGTTAAATCTAAAATAATAACATACTCTTTATTTAATACGATCCCACTATACATATCGATATACATAGAGATTAACCGACTACATTTCAGCCATCCAGTGATCCTGATCTATTTGAAAATTACTAGAATGGATATATCCATATATCATGTTTCTGCAGGCATAAGAGTTTTTTCCTTTATGTTCGGTAGAAATCACATGTTATACTCTATTCCAATAAATAGATATCCGTGTTATGATACAAGTCCACGTTTTCAAAAAAAAATGGATGAGATTGGGTCCCAGCGTATCTAAACAATCTTGTTTTTTTGAACATGAATAAATAAAGAAGCCATTGCAATTGCCGGAAAGACTAGGCCTACTAACGGCACAAAAATAGATGGAAGGTTCAAATTTGTCATAGAAGGGGTACCTCGATTTACTATATTGTATCTGTTATTATGTTATTATATAAATAAAGATATCTTGTAATAATTAAATAATTATAATTAAATTAAGAATTTGAATTCTAATTAGATAATATTTATTATTAATAGAATTTGAAGAATTTGAAATTCTTAGTATAGATCTAAGTATCTATATATCTAAATCTAACTGAGTACGTATAATAAGAATAAGTGCAAAGAATGTAGAACTAAATAAATGGACTTATTCATCTCTTACATGAGAAAGATATGTATCATAATAAACTTTATTATTCATTTCTTTGTCTTTTGTTCTTGTCTTCTAATTTTCTAAAAATAGATAAAGAGATTATCGAAAGATTCGTTCGAATCCGACCCAACATGAATTTTTAGCTAAAATGGTTTTTAGGGAGATAGAGAAAGATACAAAACTCTATTATCTATATTTTAATTTCAAATTATATACCTAAGACAAGAAGAAATTCGTTTTATTTTCCTAATTTCACGAAAGGAAGAACTCACTCTTGGTGATAAAGGCTTCTTGATTCGTAATCAGGAATATAGGTCAAAAAAGAGTTATCCTCAACTTTAGTTTTGATTCTTTCTACAATTAGATCTTCTATCACCAAAGAAAGGGCCATTATTATCTTATTTACTTTATCTTATTTACTTTGATTCCGATAAACTAACTACTTTTTTGCTACAAACACAAATAAAATAAAATAATGGCCTTAGTGCTCTACTTGATTTTGCTTGACTTTTGATTCAAAGGAAAAAAGGCGTGGAGCTTAAATAACTCACTCAGAACGCTTTTTAAAAGATTACGTGGTACAATTAGGTCGAATAAACCCTTCTGGAATAAGTATTCAGCTACTTGTGAACCTTCGGGTACTGTTTTATTCAATGTTTGTTCAATTACTCTTTTACCTGCAAATGCAATGTAGGCATTGGGTTCGGCAATAATGATATCCCCCAACATACCAAAACTAGCTGTCACTCCACCAGTTGTCGGAGATGTAAGGATTGATACATAAAATAATTTTTTATTTAATTGATAATCATATAAAGCAGACGATATTTTAGCCATTTGCATCAAGCTCAAACTTCCTTCCTGCATGCGCGCCCCCCCAGAAGCACACACTATAATAAGAGGTAAAATTTGATTGGCAGCGTGTTCAATCAAACGGGTGATTTTCTCTCCGACTACGGATCCCATACTACCCCCCATAAACTGAAAATCCATAACCCCAATTGCTACGGGAATGCCGTTTATTTGGCCTATGCCTGTTTGAACAGCCTCGGTTAATCCTGTCTTTCTTTGATAAGAATCAATACGATCTTTATAAGGCTCCTCTTCCGAATGAAATTCAATGGGATCCAGAGAGACCATGTCTTCATCCATAGGATCCCAAGTACCCGGATCGACCAAAAGTTCAATTCTATCCGAACTACTCATTTTCAAATGATATCCACATTGTTCACAAATATTCATTTTTGATTTAAAAAATTTCTTATAATTTAATCCATAACAATTCTCGCATTGAACCCACAAATGCCTGTATTTTTGAGTTACCTCGAGATCATTAGAACTTTCTCTTATAGTTAAATCACTGCCATTAGTTAAATCACTGCCAATAGTTAAATCACTGCCAATAGTTAAATCACTGCCATTAGTTAAATCACTGCCAATAGTTAAATCACTGCCAATAGTTAAATCACTGCCATTAGAACTTTCTCTTATAGTTAAATCACTGCCCTTTGTGCGAGTTTGTATACTGGAACCCTCGTTTTCACTACTATTTTTACTTTCACCACCACAAACGGCCCTATAAATGTAACTGTCACTGTAATTCTCACTACCACTTATAATGGAAGTATCTATACAGATTTGAGACTGAAGATAATTATCAATGCAACTATTAATGTGATTATTCCAACTATATTGAGTATCATACATGTAAGAATTATAGTAGGGATCTTCGCCCCTAAATCCATTATTCAGATAACTCGAGTTTCGATAACTATAAAAAGAACTTTCTAGTTCACTCAGAAAAGAATGATCGTTGTCAATCTCAAAAATCTGATTTTCAATATCAAAATAGATGGAATAACTGTCTCCATTCCTATCACTAACTACAAAAGTGTCATCAGAGATGAAATTCCGAATGTCTTTAACGCCGAATAAATAATCAACATTACTGCAACTAGGAATGTTTTTCACTTTTCGATTTGGATCTTCACTGGTATTTTCAATAGGACCAAGACTGCCCATTGATTTATTTAGCCCACACCTGCGTTCGAACTCCT